TGTGTATTCTTCATAAGCCAGCGTGTCAGCTCTTCAGGAACCTCTCTTTCGGGAGTAAGAAGCTCCTTTGACATCTCCTCATCTGCAAATAATTTTCGATGTGAAAACAAAGAGCCAGGGGGCTCATCCTCATCTTGGAATAGGAAAAAGAGCGGATCTGTAGGGTCCCAAATGAATTGGCTTATTTGAAAAAAGCCTTGGTCTTTGTAGGGTCCCAAATGAATTGGCTTATTTGAAAAAAGCCTTGGTCTTTCAAAGATCTATCTCGTGTCTGCATGGCTCCACTCTGCAAGACGACCTCCGAAGCAGTCTTTTGAAGCTCATCCTCTTCATCATACTCATCCTCTTCATCATAAATGATCTGCTTGCCCCGAAATGACCTCGACCAATAGGGAAATCCCAAGCCATTGGCCCTTTCGATACAATCAACTAGAAAGCCCCAAGGGCGCCATATTCTAGGAGCCCAAACTATGTCATTGAATAAATCCTCCTCTATCTCTTCCGGGTAAAATTCCCCCTCCCCTTCTTCAAACTCCGATTCGTGTTGGTCATACGGATCAAAGATAGAAGAAAATCCATTTTGCATCATCTCTAAGGGATTCCTCGGTTCGGGCCGAAGAAGCAATGGAACTCGATCATTATCAAACCGACTCCAATCTTTTTCTGTCCGTGAAGATCCCACCAGAGCGCCTTCTATTTCTAATAGGCCATGAACTAGATCCGAATCATTCTCAAGGAGTCCATAAGAAGCGCCCCGATTTTTTTCATCGGGTCCGGCTAGAGACCAAAGATCTTGAGCGACCGATCCCGCAGAACAACTCAAAAGATAAAGAAGTATCGTTAATTTCTTCATGCTCGTTCCAAGTTCCAAGTACCATTTGTACACATAAGAATCCCCTTCGTTACATGATTTCTTCTTCATATAGATAGATATAGGATCTAGGAGGCAATTACTTAGAAGTACATTTTGTGCTACAGCCCTTCCTATCTGATAGAAAAGGATCCCATGAGCCTGCACCGATCTTACCCGGGCTCGCAAATCCCAAGTTTGTCTATGAAGAGCGGATCTAATTGTATTAGTATCTAGAATTGATTTCTTCTGTGTAATACTAATCGATAGGGCCTCGTTGGTAAGTGCTACAAGATCGCTTTCTTTGGAACTCATGGTTATGGACCCGAATCCGTTAGTATCGAACATTTTCTTTTCCAAGTGAAATCCCCTAGTATATGAAAGAGTGAAAAAGTGCTTTCGTTGTTGTGGAATAAGAAGCCTTCGCATCTTAATGCACGTATTTAATTTATTCGTAGCTATTAGAGCGGGATCCACTTTTTGGGGAATATCAGTCGAAGCAATAACAAGACTAGTGGAAGATCTTTCCGAGAGATGGTTCACTAATAGACCGAGGGATAAGTGATTCGACTCATTCACATCCAGATCATGAATGTTTGGAATCCATATTATGCAAGGAGACATTGCTTTTGCTAATTGGAATTGAAAGGTGATATACAATCGCTCTAGTTCTTCTTTCCGCATCTCATATAGCATTTCCATCTCCGCCTCATCAGGATGAATATTAGCATCCATATCGATATCATCAAAATCGTCACTAGCATACATAGTGATAGCATCAATAGCGGCACTAGCCTCCATCTCCGCCTCATCAGGATGAATATTAGCATCCATATCGATATCATCAAAATCGTCACTAGCATACATAGTGATAGCATCAATAGCGGCACTAGCCTCAATCTCGTCACGATCACTATCGTCACGATCACTATCGTAACTATCCTCAACATCCTCAAGAAGAGGATCTCTAGAGTTGTAATCCGTGTACTTGGTCAGAAATACCCTAATGAAAGGAAGATAGGAATTTTTCACTAAGTATTTGACCAAATAGGATCGTCCAGTTTCTAGAGAACCTATCACTAAAATCCCCCTCGAGGGCGATAAGGCTAAGCGGAGCGAAAAGGGTTTTCCATGAGATGGGAAATGCAAAGGATTAGTCCCACACGAAGTGTGTGAATAAGTGATTGTCTGATAATGAGCAAGGAATACCCGTCTTTCGGCTAAAGAGGATGGATTGAACTCATAATTCAATAGATCCTTGTTCTGAATGTCAACTAAGTATCGTAAGTAAATTGCTCCCGGTTGTTCAATCATTTGATAACCAGAGTCATTCTTTGATAAATGATCACTATGCGTCAGACTCAATAGAATTTGATCCATAAATGATCACTATGCGTCAGACTCAATAGAATTTGATCCATCCTTTTTTCTCTCGTTAAGCCGGAGAGCTGAATCAAGAATTCTCTTTCTTCATCCTCAACCCAATCACTTTTCGCGAGCCAGGATTCGATTTTCTCATCAATCCAATCCTCATTCACGTTTTTTCTTATCAATGAATAGATCTCTTTACTTGTATGACTTAGATGTCTCGTATTTATCGAAAAAGTGATTCGATTGATGGGATTTGGTATGAGATTGATGATATCGATG